AATCCATTTTTTCGATTCTATTATTTTTTCCTCTTTTATTCTGAATAACTATCTGAATCTTGAATTGTCTTATGACTCATCACTCAACTCAGATGAATTTTTTGAAAGAACTATGCTTTGAACAAATGATCCCCGCTCCCATCACCAGTTGCTCCTCCTATCTACACCCGCTCCACCAACTAATCTTATTTTTGGATCTTGTTTGTGATATTGAGAAAAGATCAATCAATAAATATCTCTATGGATTCTTCCAACTTATTTCTATTCTATAGTATATTAAACGACTACAGTACCCTATATAATTTATATGATATGACTTTTTAAAAAATTTTAATTCATTTTTTTTTTATTTTATTGTCTTCTTTCTCTTTTATATTTCCTTCAGATGAATCGAAAACTACAAAGTATAATATATTTTTGAATGGTTCGAGCCAAAAAATGGACTATTTGCTTATTTACTTTACCTTGTTGTTGTCAGAAAAAGAGGGGAAATTCCTTATTTTCCCCCTGTCTCTAAATGAAATATGATATGCAATATAAAATAGTAAATTAAATACTATATACTATATAGTGGATAGTGGACTGGAAATTCAAATATCTTTCTATTTCTAGTATCCGTTCTCGTTATCCATCCCATTGTCGAAACAAAAATAGAGGATGCATCAATATGTAAATATTTGGTACATAAAGCCACGACCCGATCTATCTATATTTATAACTATAGATAGATAAAAAAAATCTATATATAAGCAACCGATCCTTTTTTTTTTGAATCAAAGAAAGATATTCAAAAATAGACGTCTCTTATTTTGTGACTCAGAATAAACGTTTCGCGTGGAGGAGTGGAGGAACGGAATAATAATTTATTCTTATGGAGGATCCAAAAAAGATTGAATCGGAAATATCGACAAATTCTAAATTCTTGCGACGTAGTCTAAAGGAAATGAAAAAAAAAAATTTCGAGGCTACAATTCTATCTCTATCAAATTTGAATATCAGAATAGCTGATATAGTCATGATTCAATAGGTCAGGTCCACTTACCTTTTTTATTTCTTATATTTATGATGGATTTGATTGGAATAACGGAAAAGTAGGAATATTTGGCGATTCATAATTGGGGTTGAGTAGGTAGAATATCTATGTCCTCGAACCAAAAATATGGAATAATGAAACCTGAGTTGAGTAAGAATATAGCCTGTAGTGACATAGTTGTCTTCCCAATAAGCGGGGTGATTTATCATTATAATGAACACTTTATAATCACTATACTAATTATATTTATAATGATAATTAGTTAATTAACTCATTCTAATAAAAAAAATATCCCTATTATCCACTAAAAAATGAAGATTGAAACTAGAGTTTTGTGGAAAAAGCCCCTTATCGGATTTGAACCGATGACTTACGCCTTACCATGGCGTTACTCTACCGCTGAGTTAAAAGGGCCCATTTTATTCCATTCCTGAATGAGACAATGTGAAGACATATACATATATTATATACCTACATATTACATTACATAGGTGCATACAGTAGGCTCATAGTGTCTCATTCGGGAATATCTTTTTTTTTTTAGTCAGTCTAGGCTAAAACCTAATTACTTTTTTTTTCTTTTATTGACCCCTATCACAACGAGATTCGTTTGATTAATACACAAATTGAAATAGATCCAAGATATTTGATATGTGATCAAATCATGTAATGTATGGAATGAAAAGATTCAACTCATACCTGAAATCCAAGCTCTGCTCTTAGAAAAAAAGAAACTTTCTATCGTTTCTTAATTTCCTAGCTGTAAGATAGGAATATCGCATCTTAACAATGCGTGAATCGATGCGTGAAGGTTGAAGAATGGCTTTTCTGTCGGACAAATCACTAGCGATCCTATACTTCATTAATTATTAATTATAACACATTATAATTATTTCCTATATAATGGAATGTTTATCCATTCTAATGATATAGAATCTATATATAGAAATAGAATATAGAATTTTTTTCATTAATAGAATATAGAATTTTTTTCATTCATGAACCATGAATGAAAAAATATTCTATCGGAATCGCGAAAGGAAAGGTGGAAAACTTATTCGTATTTAGTCACACCATTACATTATATTGACAATTACAAAAAACTATTCATACTATGAGTATATATAGTATGATGTCGGTTGGGCATCGCAGATATGCCCCCATCGTCTAGTGGTTCAGGACATCTCTCTTTCAAGGAGGCAGCGGGGATTCGACTTCCCCTGGGGGTAGGGTACTACGAAAGGAGGTTGATCATGTATTATCAATAAGTCTAGACTTGATTCTTCCTGGGTCGATGCCCGAGTGGTTAATGGGGACGGACTGTAAATTCGTTGGCAATATGTCTACGCTGGTTCAAATCCAGCTCGGCCCAAGAATTCACCGATCCATCATGAGATTACATAATATAAGAAATTTGTCCGCCGGAAACATCTGGTTAATTTTATACCCTATTTGTTTTTTTCCGATATATTCTTCATTTTATGAATTATCTGGATTCATATCATAATCCGAAAATATAGGACAAGAATTAACAAGTCAAAATATTTTTTGGAAAGATTTCGTATCAATCGATTTAACACGATTTGACAATAGGATTTCTAGTAATCCGTGTCGTTCTCACTAAAGTCCATATCTATGTGGATATTAATATACCAATCACTCCTTTCTCTGTTACAATACGACAATTCTAAATTAAACTAGTCTTAATCAAATCATTAATAATATGTATGCTGTATACCTTATTTCTCTGGGATTGTAGTTCAATCGGTCAGAGCACCGCCCTGTCAAGGCGGAAGCTGCGGGTTCGAGCCCCGTCAGTCCCGACCTAGTATCCGATGACTCCATCAATTCATTTTTTTATTTTCTGTCAAGGGGCATAGAGTGGGATCTAATTCCCATAGGGTCCTTTTTTTTCCGTTTCGAATTTTTTATTGAGAAAATACAATGCGACAATTTGAATTACTTCAATTAGTACCGAGGGGGATAGGCATATTGAATTGGTACAATTGTGGGTAGCACCCTATTTAGTTAGGATTAAAAGAAATCCTTGTCTGGTTTTTTTCGATTGCTCCTGACCCGTGGAAGGGAATCGAATACTTATATATATACTTTCACTAGAGCATATACACAAATTTTGATTCGTTTATTGTACGATAAAAAATGCACTTTTCACATAGTTACCTCGATAAAATACTTTTTTTTCATATTAAAGCCTCTTTCTAGCTCCAATTTTTGATAACTTAAATTACTAATAGGAAACAATCTATTTATATCATTCAAACTACATACTTCATTTTTGATATATGTGTCCCAGGGCCGGTTCAAGGAAAGAAAGGAATATTAAAATCAAGTAATTAAGAAAAGGAAGAGCAAACAAAGAAAAGATAGACCCTCTCTTAGTGAGGGAATGAGTAATCTTTTTTTATTTCCGGGGAAGGTCCTATCGAAGAAAGAACAAACTAAAAAAAAAGAGTTCATTTTTTATTTTTTTATTTATCAAAATATTCGATCTTTTCTTCTTATTTTTTCCATTTTACTTCTACTATTTGGGTTGGGTTTTTGACCAATGGAAGCGGAAAATGGGCCAGATCATCCTTTGATTATATTATATATATGATTCTATAAATAAGACGGTAGGTTATAGAAAATAACGAATGGATAAAATAAAGAATAAAAATTCAATGAGATTCTAAATTGGATCAGGAATTCCATTTTAGGTTTTTATTCCGTATGGATAAAAGATCTTCCTATGTTATACTATTCCATTCTCGATGATGAATAGATTTGATAGCTCAGATATTGTTATTCAATGATATTGATCCGATTCAATATCATCGGGATGTATTTCTCCCATTGAATTTACAGGATAAAGATTTAGAATCTCTATGGGATCAGATCCCGAGTTATTAATTATGAAGTAAAAAAACGATGAAATTATGGAAGTAAATATTCTCGCATTTATTGCTACTGCACTGTTCATTCTAGTTCCTACTGCTTTTTTACTTATCATTTACGTAAAAACGGTCAGTCAAAACGATTAATTTGAATCAAGCTTGACTTCTTAGTTCTTATCAATAATGGAAGAAATGAAAGGGATTCAAATTCCACGTCTTAAATAAAATGAGCGAATTAAAATCAGACGTCTATGAGATTTGATAGTATGGTAGAAAGGTTCCTATATTCCTTTCTACCATACTATCTATTAGTGTATAATTCTACTATACATTATTATATAAAATAATAAAGTTGGACTGTATAAAGAAAGATGGCTTAATGTAGATCACTCCGTAATCTGTATATTGATATATGTACATATAACTCCCATATGTGTAATATACATAGTACCCCAATTCGAGTTCTTTACTTTGGTACATCCATTTGGTTTAGACCGATTTCGATCAATATGATATAATTGAATGCCCACCTTTACTCTTATCTTATAAAATACGTATCTACGTAATAACAGATCGACTTCCTCTTTGAACAGTAAAGCGAGAAACAAATAAAAAGGGGTCGGTTGCTCCTCATTGTAATATTTATATATAATTCTGTTAAGAGCTAGTTCATCTAAATACTCTATTTCAATTTGGTTGGAAAAAATTGCATATCATGCGTATTCCGTTTAGTTTCAAAATACGAAGATGGGAATCATTTAATTTAACTATTTGTTTGATTGAAAGGTTATTCGTCATCTATTACATTACTTTACTGGATGCCAGTCGAATTTTAAAATGAAGATATTTGAAAGAAAAACGCTTTGCAGAAGGATTATGAAACTATTAATACAGTTTGATTACTCAACTCAATTCAATTAGTAATTACCCTAGCCCTAGAGTCCACTTCTTCCCCATACTACAAGTGAAAGGGAAAATGTAAAGACTACCATTAAAGCAGCCCAAGCAAGACTTACTATATCCATGTGAATTATGCCCCCGAATATGAAGAAACTCTTTCATTATTGATTACT